TTCGTTCGGGACAGCACATGTCGTGTTAAATTTGGATTTTCTATTCAATCTATTTAATGAAAAAGTGTAAAAAAAAATTAATGAAAAAGTGTAAAAAAAAAAAAATGGAAGATGGAAGCACGATAATTTCCTGAAAATTCCCTATAGGCATTATAGACAGATAAGATACCCGATTAGATAATATCTGTGTAACAATTTATGTTCTAGGCTTTACATATACTGATAATTGCTGTTATAATTGAAATGGAAAAGGATTTTTTTTTCTTGAAAAATAAGATTTGTTATGTCTCAATTTGGATCTTCTTATCTCATTAGGAAAAAACCATTTTTCTTTTAAATTAAAATTCAAGAATCGTTCATGAATTAATAGTTAATGGTTCCGATTTGTCCTGAATTTTAGCTTTTTTGACTGAAAGTGCACGTTTGTTTTTTCAATAGAAAAAGGGGGGAAGGGTCTCTTTTAAGAATGGGATTAAGGAAAACAGAATTGAAGATACAAACAAATAAAAAAAAAGAAGTTTCGAACCCCCTTTTTTGGGGGGATATTCTCATATATTGATTTTGTATCATTTTGGCGGCATGGCCGAGCGGTAAGGCGGGGGACTGCAAATCCTTTTTCCCCAGTTCAAATCCGGGTGTCGCCTGATCGACAAAATTGCTTATTCCGTTTTATTGATATAAAACTTTACAATTTTTTTTCCAGCAGAAGCAGGCGGGGGAAAAGGACTCTTGAGACTTGCTTGATTCATCAGCTGGTTTTTTTCTTTAAAATGCTATAAATCCTTGTGTCTCGTATTCAAGAAAGATTCTAGTAGTAAAAAGGAATCGGTAAACCTTGATATGATAGTTCTTCCACTCCACTACTAATGTAATGTCCATCTACTGACCGGGTCTTGAATTAGATTGGATAGGGATAGATCGGACAGAGAATTGAATTCCATTTTTAGTTGGGGGAAGGGGCGGAATAAACTTTGTATACGGACTCATGAAAGTATATGAGCGCTCCGGCATTTATTCAATATTAGTTAGATTGAATAACTAATTGGCTTTCTTTTTTTTATTTGATTATCATTTTGATTCTTTTTTTTTTTTCTATTTTCAATTTTGATTTTATTTAATAATTTTTGTATTTAATATAAATTTATAAAAAAGAATTCTTTCTTTTCGGCAACCCCTAGTGAAAGAATTGAATCGTGAAAGAGGCTGTCTTCCGATTGTTTTACAGAGGCAATCGGGAGACGGTGAGGCAATCGGGAGACGGTAAGGATTAGATCAAATGGAAATAAGAGGATGCGAAGTGATCCATCTTGGTTCTATATATATTTTACTTAATGAAATGGAGGGCAACAAAATAAACCATAGGTCTTATTATTCCTACCCGTTAGTAACATTCATTCCCTTAATACTTCCAAGGGTGTCTCCGGATATTTCGTTTGTGCTTAAAGTTTTCTGATTATACTAGAAATCATATAAGAACTTGTTAGATGTTAGAATTTGATTTATTGGATTCTTTCGTCAATGATGTTAGGCCAGAATCCCTTTTTGACTCTGTGCTAGTGATTCCACTATACTATTATTAGTGAACAATACTATAATAATTAGTGAACAATAACAATAATGAAATAATTCCTTCATATTGATAGAGATAGGAGACAGAATTTACATGGATATAGTAAGTCTCGCTTGGGCTGCTTTAATGGTAGTCTTTACATTTTCCCTTTCCCTCGTAGTATGGGGCAGAAGTGGACTCTAAAGGTACTACTAATTGAGTTGAGGGAAAAAACTCAAATCAAACTGTATCAATTGTTTTATCGATGGGTTCTGAAATTGTTTTCATTTTTCTATTTAATTCATTAATTCCATTTCGAAATGGAATTCAAAAATATCTGCATTTCGGAATTATAGTGTATTCGAGTGGAGTAATGTAGTCTATGGATAATATAGAAATAGAAAATACTCTTTCAATTAAACAAATATTTGAATTATTCCCATGTTCGTATTTTTAAAGTCAAGGGAATACAAATAATAGGAAATTTCTTCCAACCGAATTCTTTCTAAAATTTCGATTTCGATGAACTGGCTCTTACCAAAGTTATATATGGACAATGAGGAACCGCGGAACCCGTTTTTTTTATTTCTTTTTTGATTCCCCCCCTTTTTTCACTTTTTTCAAAGAGAAAAGAAATCCGTTTTTTTATTAGTTATTAAGCGGATACACACTTTCTATAGGAAACAAGATAGACATAGTAGTTGTCTAAGGAGATACTACACATAATAAGATATTGCCGTTGCCTTAGGCGAGTCACATATTAGGTGCTTACCTCTTGTTTTATTATTTGGTTTATTATTTTGTTTCGAAATTGGATTTATGCTTTCATTTCATATCATTGTTCAAATGTTAAAAATAGTTTTCCTAATCTTTTCGAAATAGGAAAAAGTTTCCCATAGAACCCCTAGATCATCTGTCAACTATTTAATCAATTACTTCTTCGAAATGCTAAAAAGATTATTTGATTTTTTTTAATATGATACCGGGATTGGTCTTGAAAATCATCAGAAATCTAAAAATTCGAATCGGAAGAATAAGAGTTGCCTTTTGATTATTTCAGATTGATTGGAACCAATACAAATCAACTAGATGAAACAAAGAAAAAAATTGGGACACTATGTACATTACATATATGTGATTGATATTCTATTCTATATATATATGAGGATAAATATTGTAAATTGATCCATATTAAACCTCTATCCTTATAGAGTCAAACTTTATACACTACAATAATAGATAGTATGGTAGAAAGAAATCGATTTTATTTCTTTCTACCATACTATCAGATTTCATAGAATACTGCAAATTCTAGTCCGATCATTTCATTTAAGAGTAAGACGCGAAATTAAAATCCTTTTTCTTTTTTTTCTTCCATCATTGCATTGATAAGAACTAAGAAGTCAAGTTTAAGTCAAATTAATCACTTTGGCTTACCGTTTTTACGTAAATTATAAGTAAAAAGGCAGTAGGAACTAGAATGAACAGTGCAGTAGCAATAAATGCGAGAATATTTACTTCCATAATCTCATCGTTAGATTTCTCTTTAATTCGCAATAACTCGGGATTTAATCCCATAGAGATGATAAATCTTTCGTCGGTAAATTCAATGGTATAAATTACATCTCGATGATATCGAATCGGATCAATATCATGAATAACAATATCGGAGCTATCAAATCGATTCATCGTCAAGAATTGAATAGTATAACATAGGAAGATCTTTTATCCATACCAAATTCCAAAATGGTATTTCTGATCTAATCAAGAATTCCTTTACTTTTTTTTTTTTAATATTCTCATCCTTCGATTAGTAATAGGATAAACATATATCAAAAGTTCAGTGTGAAATTTGAATGAGATAGATTGTTTAAAATGCAAATAATTAGGAATTGAAATTTATACTTGAGGTTATACAAAATCGGAACCAGAAAAGGATATACTTTTAATCCTAAAGTATTCTATCAAAATCAAAGGAACTGCGTTCAATTTATTTTGTATCGTGCAAATTCCATTTATGTGTGTGTTCGCGGTAACCATATTCTATAGTACTCTATTTCATTATACAGATCGGGAGTAATCGAAAAAAGCCAGGTCTAGTAGTAGTAGTACGGTATCTCTTTATCTTGCAATCCTGAATATGACACTACTAATAATTGTACTAATCCACATATGTTTCTTTTCCATCAATCAGTATTAGTTGAAGAAATAGAAATTACCATATTGATTTGATGAGAAATGTGAAACGAAAAAAAAAGAGAGATCCCTGTTAGGAATGAGATTATGTTTGTTATTTTGACTCCCAGAAATGAATTGATGTATTTTTTTATTGGATTTCTATCCATCGGGACTGACGGGGCTCGAACCCGCAGCTTCCGCCTTGACAGGGCGGTGCTCTGACCAATTGAACTACAATCCCAGGAAAAAAAAGTGTACAGCATGCCTTACGGTTTGATTCTCATTCAAACCCTTTCTTTCTATTTCGATTTTAGATTCGAATTGTCTTGTTCTAACGGGCAGAGGCGGGACTGAAATATTGATATCTATATGGATATGCACTTTAGCGAGATCGACACGGATTACTAGTAATCTGTTCGTTATTGCCAAATCGATTGAAAATCTTTAATGAATCAATGAAAAAAAAAAAGAGTTTTTTTTTTTATTTAGACTTTATACTTACAGATCTTGATATGAATCTAGATCATTAGCAAGATCTGAATTTGTGGAAAAAATACGTAAAAAAATAAAAAACGGTAGGGATGTATCAGATTTTTATTCTTCCGTATCAGAGCGCCTTGGGCATTTCCGGAGAACAACAAATGGTTACATCATTTCATGGTGGATCGGCTAATTATTGGGCCGAGCTGGATTTGAACCAGCGTAGACATATTGCCAACGAATTTACAGTCCGTCCCCATTAACCGCTCGGGCATCGACCCAGGAAGAATCTATTTCCGTCTTTATTGATAATTCACGATCAACTTCCTTTCGTAGTACCCTACCCCCAGGGGAAGTCGAATCCCCGCTGCCTCCTTGAAAGAGAGATGTCCTGAACCACTAGACGATGGGGGCATACTTGCCCGACCGCCATTATACTATGTTCATAGTATGAACAGTTTTTTGAAATTGTCAATATAATGGAATGATATGACTCGATCAGAAGGATCTTTCCGTCTTTTAGAATTCCATAGAATTTTTTGATTCATCATTTTTATTTAAAGATTGTTCATTCCAATCGCCACTCTATAATTCTAATTTGAAAAATAAGTAATAAGTAATATGAAAGAAAGATAGGAGCTTCTCGGGGAATGATTGGTCTGCCGAAAAAGGCGAGGGGTCAAACTTCATTTCTTTCACTCTCATTCATTGTTAAGATTCGGTGAGCATATTTCTATCTCACACTAAGCGGGGAAATTAAAAAACGATAATCAATCTGGAAATCTGGGAAGAG